GTATTAACGGTCAATCTCCGGTAGAAGGTTCCGTCGGAACAATTATTTATTTCAGGTACCTCTTAAATAAAAAAAAAAAAGAGAAAATGTGGGGAGAAATGACAAGAAGATATTGGAACATGAATTTTGAAGAGATGATGAAAGCAGGAGTTCATTTTGGCCATGGTACTAGGAAATGGAATCCTAGAATGGCACCTTACATCTCTTCAAAGCGTAAAGGTATTCATATTACAAATCTTACTCGAACTGCTCGTTTTTTGTCAGAAGCCTGTGATTTAGTTTTTGATGCAGCAAGTATAGGAAAACACTTCTTAATAGTTGGTACCAAAAATAAAGCAGCCAATTTAGTAGCATCAGCTGCAATAAGGGCTCGGTGTCATTATGTTAATAAAAAATGGCTCGGTGGTATGTTAACGAATTGGTCCACTACAGAAATGAGACTTCATAGGTTCAGGAACTTGAGATCGGAACAAAATACGGGGAAACTCAACTGTCTCCCGAAAAGAGATGTAGCAATGTTGAAGAGGCAATTATCTCACTTGCAAACCTATCTGGGCGGGATCAAATATATGACGGGGTTACCCGATATTGTAATCATCGTTGATCAGCAAGAAGAATATACGGCTCTTCGAGAATGTCTCACTTTGGGGATTCCAACAATTTGTTTAATCGATACAAATTGTGACCCGGATCTCGCAAATATTCCGATTCCAGCGAACGATGACGCTATAGCTTCAATCCGATTGATTCTTAACAAATTAGTATCCGCAATTTGTGAGGGCGGTTCTAGCTATATAAGAAATTGTTGATTAATAATAGGATAAGTCAATGACTTTGGAAACTCCATAAATTGATTGAATCGGTTACTATCCCTGAGTCTCAAAAAAGAGATCAAAATCACTGGGGATATTATGTGATCACTTGGGATCCGAAATATACGATTGATTCAAAGTAGACGAGTTGAGAAAGAGATACGAGATGGCTGAATCAAAATAATTCCTTTTTAAGTTCTATTTATGTCAGAGGGCAATATGAATGTTTTACCCTGTTCCATCAACTCACTAAAAGTGTTATACGATATATCCGATGTGGAAGTAGGCCAACATTTTTATTGGCAAATAGGGGGTTTCCAAGTCCATGCCCAAGTACTTATCACTTCTTGGGTTGTAATTGCTATCTTATTAGGTTCAGCCACTATAGCTGTTCGGAATCCACAAACCATTCCAACCGACGGTCAGAATTTCTTCGAATATGTCCTCGAATTCATTCGAGACTTGAGCAAAACTCAGATTGGAGAAGAATATGGTCCTTGGGTTCCTTTTATTGGAACTATGTTCCTATTTATTTTTGTTTCTAACTGGTCAGGTGCCCTTTTACCCCGGAAAATCATACAGTTACCGCATGGAGAGTTAGCTGCACCCACGAATGATATAAATACTACTGTTGCTTTAGCTTTACCTACGTCAGTGGCATATTTCTATGCGGGTCTTACCAAAAAAGGATTGGGTTATTTCGGTAAATACATTCAACCAACTCCAATACTTTTACCAATTAACATCCTAGAAGATTTCACAAAACCCTTATCACTTAGTTTTCGACTTTTCGGGAATATATTAGCGGATGAATTAGTAGTTGTTGTTCTTGTTTCTTTAGTACCTTCGGTGGTTCCTATACCTGTCATGTTCCTTGGATTATTCACAAGCGGGATTCAGGCTCTTATTTTTGCAACTTTAGCCGCAGCTTATATAGGTGAATCCATGGAGGGTCATCATTGACTAGCTTCCGAAATGGTCTTAAAAAAAAGCTTATCCCAACTCATACCGGTATATACGATCTAGAATAGGAGCAAAAAAAAAATGTATGATATTAGAGAATTAAAAAAAAGTAAGGGGGGTCGAGCTGGGTATATGTAAGGGCTCTAAGCCAATCCCTGTATATGTTTCGAAGAATGATTCTAGAATCCGGTTCAATAGAAGATACGGATGGTTTACATTATTAAAGAAACAATGTATATGTGATATTAGATATTCACTAGTTATATATGGGCTATCCATATATATTATTTCCCATCCCACTGAATTTAGACGGATTCCAATGCAAGCCCTTCCATTTTATCTGTGACTGTGGATTGAATGAATAAACAAATGAAGTCAAGCATGCATATAGAAGAGAAAGAGCGAAGAATTGAAAGAATGGAATGGTTCAGAACAAAGAAATAGAAGAACTGGAACCGTATAGATTTACAAAGACTCCACGGATAGGAACTAAAAACGAGATATCGAAGTAGCTCTGATGATTCAGTAATATTATTATTTCAATTCAGAGTTCTTAGTTCTTTTTTTTTTTTTTTCGGATAGATCTTAAGTGATGGAATAATGAAGTAATAATTCATCGGTTGATTGTATCATTAACCATTTCTTTTTTTTGGTGCGAGGAACTTAATATGAATCCATTGATTTCTGCCGCTTCCGTTATTGCTGCTGGATTGGCTGTGGGACTT